CATTCTATAGTAGGAATAATAAATTCAATATGAATACAACAAGAGAGGAGAGCGAATAGCAGAGAAAAGATTATACAAAGCTCTCTACAAGTCATCTACACCTTCCTTTTATATATATTCTTTTTTATATATTTTATTTCATTAATTTTTCATTAATTGAATTTCGTTTGGTGATTAAGGGTAAGTTCCGTAAAAACCCCCGCTTTCTTTGAAATATCATGTACAGTTCCTGTAGGCTGAGCGCCCTTTTCAAGGAAATATAGAATAGCAGGAACATTTAAATAGGTTTGATTCTTTATCGGATCATAAAAACCCACTTTCCGAAGATCTCTTCCCTCTCGTCGGGATCGAACATCAATTGCAACGATTCGATAAATGGCTCATTGGGATAGATGAACAATACCCCCCCTAGAAACGTATAAGAAGTTTTCTCCTCGTACGGCTCAAGAAAATTGGAAATTATATCTATGTATAGAATAATAATGTCAAATATAGCCATAAAATCATCAAACCAACTAGACTATGATTTAAATACTTATTCTTTCCCCTACCGAAAAAAAAAAAAAATTATTCGTATTCTAAATTTGTACCCTCATAACTCAAGTTGTATAACTCTCAAATAACTCAAGGAAACCTTTTAAGTATTTGATTTATTGAGTGGTCTCTAACCCCTTTTTGTCTGTCTCTTTTAGAATCTATTTTGATTCTGATCTAGTTGTTGAGACAATCGAAAATGGTATTTCCTTGTTCCAGGATCCTTTATGTTTGCCTTGAATCATTGGGTTTAGACATTACTTCGGTGATTTTGAATCGTTTCAAAATGGCAGCAACATACCCTTTTTTATGATTTCTTTCTATCAAAGAATCATATGACTGAGTGATTCTTGTGTAATACACTTTTGATTTGATCGAAAAAGTTTTACCAATTCAAAAAAAGTGACTTTTGAATTTTAAACTTGCTTGAATTGGATCCTTTCGATTTATATATGGAAAATTTATTTACAAATATATTTACGAAGTTGTCACAATTTATTGATTAATACTAACCCTAGATTCTTGCCTCCGAGAAATGAATCAATACTTTTTACTCGAGCTCCATCATGTACGATTTACATCACCCCCCCCAAAAAAAAATGAGAGTTCGAGTGAAACAGAAGAAACGATGTCGAGTCAAGAGCACTTTCATTCCTCTATAATTCCTGTATAATAAAAAATGGTGGATGTAAGAACCCACAACGGATCGTGTCCTTCAAGTCGCACGTTGCTTTCTACCACATCGTTTTAAACGAAGTTTTACCATAACATTCCTTTAGTTTGGAACCAGTATGTAATTGATTCAATTATGGAATCATGAATAGTCATTGGTTCGGTCGGTACACAGTAATCTATACTTTTTATTTCTATATGAAATATGAATGGCTAGGTTCTGACTAAGTCTCAGAACGAATTAAATTTAATCCCCAATACCCGATACATATATTTTATTTCATTTTATTTATTTATTTAATATAATAAATATAAATATAATAAATATAAATACCACGAATAAAAAAAAAAATTCTTTTTGAATCTGCATCTTCAAGTAACTTGATAGTGATAGGACAAATTTACCAATTTCACACTTCTTCGAGTACTACGAACTCATAAGAAATCATCAAAAAGATTTAAGTGATTGAAAAATTTCCGGCTTCGGGATCATTATTTGAATAACATTCTAAAGTAAGGACCACATTCTAGCATCCTAGAATAAATCCATATTTGTATTAAAACATCAATGATTAAAAAACTAGATAGCTAAAAAATCCAATTTCTTTTTTTAATGAAATATGAAATAGTGGATAAAGACTGGTGTAAGGTAAGGTTGTTGTTTTTTCATACTGGCTGCTAAAATAGGAATCGAAATAACAATAATATGGGACCCCCATACAGATAGACTAAAAAACTTTTACTGAAAAAAATTGTTACTGAAAGGAATTATAGATATTCTAGGTTAAATATTTAATATTTAGGGATCACAAATAGATTCAATTACATCTGCGTGTTATTTGAACACGATTCAATTGGTGAAAAAGATATGATTCAGAGAAGAATTATTAAGAATCCTAATAAAACTTTTCCAATCCAATATTATACTCTTAATATTATACTCTTAAACAGAAGGGTATTTTAAAAGGCAATCTTTTTTCTGATATATAGCATTCATTATATATATTATAATGCTATAATTTATAATGCTATAATGGGTTGGGTGTGCTCTGGGACGGAAGGATTCGAACCTCCGAATAGCGGGACCAAAACCCGTTGCCTTACCACTTGGCTACGCCCCATTTCTATTCGACCCTAATAAACACTAATATTGGTATTGGTTGTTCGTCAACTCCAGCATAAATATCTATAAAATAGGTAGATTGTTGCTAGAATTTTAATACGGGTCGATATAGAATTAAACTGAATTTATTGATCATTGCATAGAATTCAATTAAGATATTGTATGAAAGTA